CTTGTGTTAGAATTTAGAAATTCTATGGCTCGAATCTTTAGTATTCTCTTATTTATTACCTCTATTTACTATTTAGGCAGAATGCCGTCACCCATTCTGACTACGAAACTGAAAGAAATTTCAGAAAAGAAAGAAGTGGGGGAAAGTGAGGAAGAAAGAAACATAGAAATAGAAACTATTTACGAAGGGGGGGGGGATAAACAGGAACAAGAGGTATCCACCGAAGAAAATCCTTCTTCTTCCCTTTTTTCGGAGGAAAGGGGGGATCCGAACAAAATCGATGAAACAGAAAAGCTACGAGTGAATGGCAAGAAAAAAAAAAAAACAAAGGGCGAACTCCACTTTCGCTTTAAAGAGACATACTATAAAAATAGCCCAGTTTATCAAACTTCTTATCTGGATGGGAATCAAGAAAATTCTAAGTTAGAAATATTAAAAAAAAAAGAAGATAAATATTTATTATGGTTTGAAAAACCTCTTGTGACACTTCTTTTTGATTATAAACGATGGAATCGACCTTTTCGATATATAAAAAATGACCGTTTTAAAAATGCTATAAAAAATGAAATGTCACAATATTTTTTTTATACATGTCAAAGTGATGGAAAAGAAAAAATAGCTTTTACGTATCCACCTAGTTTAGCAACTTTTGGAGAAATGATACAAAAAAAAATATATTTTTTCACACCAGAAAAATGGGTTTCTGATGAATTATATACTGATTGGAGTTTTATCAATGAACTTAAAAGAATAAATTTAAGTAAGGAGTTTATAAATAGAGTCGAATCTTTAGATAAGGAATCTTTTGCTCTGGGCATACTTGAAAAAAGGACTCGATTCTCTAATAATGAAACTAAAAGAGAATACTTGCCTAAAATATATGATCCTTTCTTGCATGGACCCTACCGCGGAAGAATAAAAAAAAGGTTTTTACCTTTAAGCATAAATCAAACTTCTAAAAGAAAAAACACGGATCCATTTTGGATAAATAAGATTCATGCTATACTTCTTACTACTGATTATCACGAATTTGAACAGCCAATAGATACACTCAGTATAAAACCATTATCAACAGAAAAAGAACTCTCTTTATTGACATTGACAGAAGATGAACAGGGAAATATCGATTCCGAGGATCGAGTCAAAATTTTGAAATTTTTATTCAATATAGTTATAACTAATCCCAACAATCAAACAATTATAAAAAACTCTATTGGAATAAAAGAAATAAGTAAAAAAGTTCCTCGATGGTCATACAAATTAATCAAAGATTTAGAACACGCGCACGGAGAAACCCCGGAACAGTTAACAGGAACGCCTGAAATTCGTTCAAGAAAATACAAGCGCTTAGTGATTTTGACTAATAACCAGGCAAACACCAAGACTTCTACTAATACCAAGGATGCTAATGATCCTGATCGACCACACGAAGTGGCTTTGATACGCTATTCACAAGAACCGGATTTTCGTCGAGACATAATAAAAGGTTCCATGCGTGCCCAAAGACGTAAAACAATTACTTGGGAACTGTTTCAAGCAACTGCACATTCCCCACTTTTTTTGGACAGAGTAGACAAACCCCGCTCTTTTTCTTTTGATATTTCTGAGCCGATGAAACTAATATCTCGAAATTGGATATATAAAAACAAAGAATCACAAATTTCTGATTATACAGAAAAAAAGATTGAGAAAAAAGACGAGGACAAAAGAAAAAAATACAAAAGAGAAGAGGAAATGCGGCTAGAAATAGAAAAAGCTTGGGCTAGGAGTTTCTTTGCTCAAGTAATAAGGAGCTCCCTGTTAATAACACAATCGATTCTTAGAAAATATATTATAATACCTTCATTGATAATAGCTAAAAACATTGCCCGTATGTTATTATTCCAATTTCCTGAGTGGTCCGAGGATTTCAAGGATTGGAATCGAGAAATGCATGTTAAATGCACTTATGATGGTGTTCCATTATCCCAAACAGAATTTCCAAAAAACTGGTTAAGAGAAGGTATTCAGATAAAGATCCTATTTACTTTTTGCCTGAAACCTTGGCACAGATTTAAACTACAACCCTCTCATAAAGATCCAATGAAAAAAACGAAAGTTCAAAAGGTTGATTTTTGCTTTTTAACAGTTTGGGGAATGGAAACTGAACTACCTTTCGGTTCTCCTCGAAAACGGCGTTCGTTTTTTGAGCCTATTTTTAAAGAACTAAAAAAAAAAATTAAAAAATTGAAAACTAACTGTTTTATAGCTTTAACAATTTTAAAAGAAAGAACAAAATTGTTTCGAAAAGTCTCAAAAGAAACAAAAAAATGGATCACTCAAAGTATTCTATTTCTAAAGGGAATAATAAACGAACTTGCAAAAAGAAATCCAATTCCATTTTTTAGGTTGAGAGAAATATATGAATTGGGCGAAACTAAAAAAGATTCGATAATCAGTAAGAAGATGATTCACAAATTATCCCTTCAAATTCAATCTATGGAGTGGGCAAATTATTCATTAACAGAAAAAAACATAAAAGATCTGACTAAGAGAACAAATACAATCAAAAATCAAATAGAAAAAATTATAAAAGACAAGAAAAACGAATTTCTAACTCAAGAAATAAAGATTAGTTCTAACAAAATAAGTTATCAGGATAAAATATTAGAATCATCAAAAAAATTTTGGCAAATATTAAAAAGAAGAAATATTCGATTAATCCGTAAATTCTATTTTTTTATAAAATTTTTCATTGAAAAGATATACATAGATATTATTCTATATATCATTAATATTACAAGAACCAATACACAACTTTTTCTTGAATCAACAAAAAAAATAATTGAGAAATTCATTTACAATAATGAAGCAAATCAAGAAAGAATTAATAAAACAACTAAAAATACAATTCAGTTTATTGCAACTATAAAAAAAAAAAACTCACTTTCTAATATTAGTATTAGAAAGAAAAATGCAAAAGCTTTTTGTGACTTATCCTCCCTCTCACAAGCATATGTATTTTACAAATTATCACAAACCCAAGTTATTAGTTTTTATAAATTCAAACCTATTCTTCAATATCACGGAACATCTCTTTTTCTTAAAACTGAAATAAAAGATTATTTTGAAGAACAAGGAATATCTCATTCCAGATTAAGACATCATTATGGGTTAAGACAGAAAATCTTTTGGCATTCTGGAATGAATGAATGGAAAAACTGGTTAAGGAGTCATTATCAATACGATTTATTTCAGAGTGGATGGCTTAGATTAGTACCAGGACATTGGCGAAATAGAGTCAATCAACACTATATGGATCAAAATAAAGATTTAACAAAATGGGATTCAGATGAAAAAGAAAGATTAATTCATTACGAAAAAAAAAAAGATTTTCAAGCGAATTCATTACTGAATCAAGAACAAAAATCGAAACAATCAAATTTTAAAAAATACTATGGATATGATTTTTTATCATATAAATCTATTAATTATCAAGATAAGAGGGACTCAGATACTTATGGATCGCCATTACAAGTAAATAAGAGGGAAGAGATTTCTTATAATTACACCATGGATAAACTAAACGTTTTTGATACACTGGGGGATCTCCCTCTCCATAATTATCTAGAAGAAGACGATATTCTAGATGCTATGGGGAAATTTTCACATAGAAAATTTTTTAATTGGCGAATTCTTCATTTTTGTCTTAGAAATAAGGCCGATATTGAGTCCTGGGTCAATACCAGTACCAAGAGTAACAAAAATATTAAGATTGTGGTTAATAATTATCAAGAAATTCATAAAATTAATAAGAGGGACCTTTTTTATTTCACAATTTATCAAGATCAAGAAAGCAACCCATCCAATAAAAAAAGAAGCCCGTTTGATTGGATGGGAATGAATGAAGAAATACTAAGTTGTCCTATGTCGAATCTGGAACTTTGGTTCTTCCCAGAATTTGTGCTACTATATAATGCATATAAGGTTAAACCATGGATCATACCAATAAACTTACTTCTTTTAAATTTTAATGAAAATGGAAACAGTAATAAAAATATTATTGAAAATAAAAAAAGGGACCCCCTTATAGCACCGAATGAAAAAAAAATTCTTGGATTAGAGAATCGAAATCAAGAAGAAAAAGAACCCATAGGTGAAGGGGATCTTGTATCAGATGCACAAAAACAAGGAAATTTTAGATCCGTTCTCGCAAACCAAGAAAAAGATGTTGAAGAAGATTATGGTAAATCAGACAGAAAAAAACGTAGAAAGAAAAAGAAATCCAAGAGCAACACGAAAGCAGAGCTTGCTTTCTTCCTAAAAAGAAAAAGGTATTTGCGTTTTCAATTGAGATGGAATAATTCTTTCAATAAAAAAATAATCAATAATATCAAAGCATCTAGTTTCCCGCTTAAACTGAGAAATCCAAACAAAATTGTTATAGCCTCTATTCACAGGGGAGAAATGAATTTGGCTATTTTGATGAGGCAGAAGGATTTAACTCTTATAGAATTAATCAAAAAAGGAATATTGATTATCGAGCCAGTTCGTTTGTCTGTCAAAAATGATGGACAATTTATTCTCTATCAAACTCTAAGTATTTCATTGGTTCATAAAAAGAAACAACAAATTAATCAAAGATACCAAGAAAAAAACTATATTGATAAAAAGAATTTTGATGAATCCATTGCAAGACATCAAAAAATGACTGAAAATAAAGACAACAATCATTATGATTTGTTTGTTCCTGAAAATATTTTATCCACTAACCACCGGCGAGAATTGCGAATTAGAATTTCTTTCAATTCAAGGGAAAAAAAGGGTATGCATAGAAATCCAGTATTTTTAAATAATGTAAGAAATTGTGGTCAAGTTTTGAATAAAAACAAACATCTTGATAGTGATAAAAAGAAACTAATTAAATTAAAGTTCTTTCTTTGGCCCAATTACCGATTAGAAGATTTAGCTTGTATGAATCGCTATTGGTTTAATACTAATAATGGCAGTCGTTTCAGTATGGTAAGGATACATATGTATCCGCGGTTGAAAATTCGTTAATGGTACATTTTCCCATATATTATGTATGTACCGTGTCGGGTATATGAAAACAAATAGATGGGCACAAGGATCGTCTTACATTCCATTCTGATACATGATACTAATTTAATGACATACATATCAATTAGATCGACAAATGAATCAACAAAATCCTCTTATTTGAACTCTAAAATTTTCTCTTTTGTAGAAATCTATCACTCTTTTCTATCCCTATACGAATCAAATTGAAAATCGGATTGATTAATTTTATTTGAAAAAATTATAAAGTTGATAACGAACTTAAAATCATTGTGCATATCAAAATGACTGGTATTATTATTACTGATCAGTAAAATTCACATTCAAAAAAAGGGGGAGAGAAAATTTTGTTTTATGGTAAAAAATTCATTCATCTCAGTTATTTTTCAAGAAAAAAAAGAAGAAAACAAGGGGTCTGTTGAATTTCAAATAGTCAGTTTCACCAATAAGATACGAAGACTTACTTCACATTTGGAATTGCACAAAAAAGACTATTTATCTCAGAGGGGTCTACGTAAAATTCTAGGAAAACGTCAACGGCTGCTGTCTTATTTATCAAATAAAAATAAAATACGTTATAAAGAATTAATTAGTGAGTTGGATATTCGGGAATCAAAAAATCGTTAATTTGAAAATTTTGAATTAGTCGATTTATTCGATTTTTCATTTTGATGTACTTCTTTTCGTTTTCAACAATTCATGTAAGAATGAATCGAGGAAAAACTTATGAATATATCAGCTACAGAAAAAGACCTTATGATAGTCAATATGGGACCTCACCACCCATCAATGCACGGTGTTCTTCGTCTCCTCGTTACTCTAGATGGTGAAGATGTTGTTGACTGTGAAGCCATATTAGGTTATTTACACAGAGGAATGGAAAAAATTGCGGAAAACCGAACAATTATACAATATTTGCCTTATGTAACGCGTTGGGATTATTTAGCCACTATGTTCACGGAAGCAATAACCGTAAATGGACCAGAACAATTGGGCAATATTCAAATCCCTAAAAGAGCCAGCTATATCAGAGTAATTATGTTGGAGTTGAGTCGTATAGCTTCTCATCTATTATGGCTTGGACCTTTTATGGCAGATATTGGTGCACAGACTCCCTTTTTCTATATTTTCAGAGAAAGAGAATTAGTATATGATCTATTCGAAGCTGCCACCGGTATGAGAATGATGCATAATTATTTTCGTATCGGAGGAGTAGCGGCCGATCTACCTTACGGCTGGATAGATAAATGTTTGGATTTCTGTGATTATTTTTTAACAGGAATTGTTGAATATCAAAAACTTATTACGCGAAATCCGATTTTTTTAGAACGAGTTGAAGGGATAGGTGTTATTGGTGGAGAAGAAGCAATAAATTGGGGTTTATCCGGCCCAATGCTACGAGCATCTGGAATCAAATGGGATCTTCGTAAAGTTGATCATTATGAGTGTTACGACGAATTTGATTGGGAAATCCAGTGGCAAAAAGAAGGAGATTCATTAGCTCGTTATTTAGTCCGAATCAGTGAAATAACGGAATCCATAAAAATAATTCAACAGGCCCTGGAAGGAATTCCGGGGGGTCCCTATGAGAATTTAGAAATCCGATGCTTTGATCGAAAAAGGGATCCAGAATGGAATGATTTTGAATATCGATTCATTAGTAAAAAACCTTCTCCTACATTTGAATTACCGAGACAAGAACTTTATGCGAGAATGGAAGCCCCAAAGGGAGAATTAGGAATTTTTCTGATAGGGGATCAAAGTGGTTTTCCTTGGAGATGGAAAATTCGCCCGCCGGGTTTTATCAATTTGCAAATTCTTCCTCAGTTAGTTAAAAGAATGAAATTGGCTGATATTATGACGATACTAGGTAGCATAGATATCATTATGGGAGAAGTTGATCGTTGAAATGATAATGTATACAACAGAAGTACAAGATATCAATTCCTTTTACAGATTGGAATCTTTAAAAGAGGTCTCTGGGATCATATGGATGTTTGTCCCTATTTTGACTCTTGTATCGGGAATCACAATAGGTGTACTAGTAATTGTATGGTTAGAAAGAGAAATATCCGCAGGAATACAACAACGTATTGGGCCTGAATACGCCGGTCCTTTGGGAATTCTTCAAGCTCTAGCAGATGGAACAAAACTGCTTTTCAAAGAGAATATTCTTCCATCTAGAGGAAATACTCGTTTATTCAGTATTGGACCGTCTATAGCAGTCATATCCATTTTACTAAGTTTTTCAGTAATTCCTTTTAGCTCTCGCCTTATTTTAGCCGATCTCAATATCGGTATTTTTTTATGGATTGCCATTTCAAGTATTGCTCCTGTTGGACTTCTTATGTCAGGATACGGATCAAATAATAAATATTCCTTTTTAGGTGGTCTGCGAGCTGCTGCTCAATCGATTAGTTATGAAATACCATTAACTCTATGTGTTTTATCAATATCTCTACGTGCGATTCGTTGAAATATAAACTTTTCTTTTCCCTATTCCTTTCATTCTAGAAAATAAGCTGAATGGATTGAATAGATATCTTCGTTTTTTATTATCCTTCAGGTTGATAAACTAAATTAGATAGTTATATATGAGTGAAAGAAAGCAGCTTATAAGTTCGCAGTAAATTAAACAAAAAAAAAAGGAATCTCATTTCCTATGTACAAGAGTTAAGTGAAAGCAAACATAAGAGGAAGAAGTCTTTACCCCAAGACGGGTTGATTAGTCAATCTAGCTTGAAGCGGGCTCAAAAGATCAACCGTATATAGTTTTCGCTATCCTTTGTATGGATTCCCATACATGTATCGCCAAACCAAACGGGGGATTGAACAAAAAAAATGAGTGGATGATTAGGAACACCAAAATACACAAAGGATTAGTAATGGAGCTTATGTAAATAATATATAAAGGATATTTCTGGATAACATAAAAAGAATACTAATTGGGGCTTTAAATTAGTAGAAATGAGTAGGCAGTACTCCCCACGATTCCGGTCCAGAGTATGCTCCTATCCACCGATTAAAGTAATGACTATCAGGAACGAACTAATCCTTTACTATTTTGTTTTTTTAGTTTAAGCCCCCATTCGTAGTTTTCTCAGATCAGAAAGAAGAATAGGAACGAAAAAGAAACAAGAAAGAATAAAAAAAAAAGATTTCTTTTTATTCTTTCTTTCATATATATAGAGAGCTATAAGCCGTGTCATGATTTATGAGCTAATGTAATGTTTCATTTTTTTTCGTAATCGAAAACAATGGGTTGAAATATCTATTGATATTTCTACAAGAAGTATTTTATTGAAGGCTTAAGTTATTACTCAACAAATAAAAATTGAAATTATTAACGGGCGAGATCAATTCCGAAGCACTTTTTTTTTATTTATTTTTTTTTTTTTCTTCATAATATAGCAGACAGAATTCCAGTGGTATAATTTTGGACCTTCCAATCCATTTTTTCTCTATCTATTCTACAACCATACGAAGATAAATAATACGGATTCGGTCCTTAAATTTATTTGTGACCCACGAGGAGCCGTATGAGTTGAAAACCTCATGTACGGTTTTGGACTAGCGATGGAAACAGTGATGTTATCATCGACTATAATTATCTAACAGTTCAAGTACAGTTGATATAGTTGAGGCGCAATCAAAATATGGTTTTTGGGGATGGAATTTGTGGCGTCAGCCAATAGGGTTTATCGTTTTTCTAATTTCTTCTCTAGCAGAATGTGAGAGATTACCTTTTGATTTACCAGAAGCCGAGGAAGAATTAGTAGCAGGGTATCAAACCGAATATTCGGGTATCAAATTTGGTTTATTTTACGTTGCTTCCTATCTAAATCTATTACTTTCTTCGTTATTTATAACAGTTCTTTACTTGGGGGGTTGGAATATTTCCATTCCGTACGTATTCGTCCCTGAGCTATTTGAAATAAATAAAATGAATGGAATCTTTGGAACGACAATTGGTATCTTTATTACATTAGCTAAAACTTATTTATTTTTGTTTATTTCTATCGCAACAAGATGGACTTTACCTAGGTTAAGAATGGACCAATTATTAAATCTTGGATGGAAATTTCTTTTACCCATTTCTCTCGGTAATCTATTATTAACAACTTCTTTCCAACTTCTTTCACTGTAAAGAAAAAAAGAATAGGAGAGTCATGACTTGGTTCAAACAAGAGAAAGAAACAAACATAAAAATATTCATAGATATTCACGATATGTTCTCTATGGTAACTGGGTTCATGAATTATGGCCACCAAACAGTCCGAGCAGCAAGGTACATTGGTCAAGGTTTCATGATTACCTTATCCCACGCAAATCGTTTACCCGTAACTATTCAATACCCTTATGAAAAATTAATCACATCGGAGCGTTTCCGCGGGCGAATCCATTTTGAATTTGATAAATGCATTGCTTGTGAAGTATGTGTTCGTGTATGCCCTATAGATCTACCTGTTGTTGATTGGAAATTTGAAACGGATATTCGAAAAAAACGATTGCTTAATTACAGTATTGATTTCGGAATTTGTATATTTTGTGGTAACTGCGTTGAGTATTGTCCAACAAATTGTTTATCAATGACTGAAGAATATGAACTTTCTACTTACGACCGTCACGAATTGAATTATAATCAAATTGCTTTGGGCCGTTTACCGATGTCAGTAATTGACGATTATACAATTCGAACAATTTTGAATTCGCCTCAAAGAAAAACTGAGTAAGTAAACCTCCTATTCTATTAAAGAGAAATTTCCAATTCTTTTAAGGTTCCGTTTTGATTTAAGTTAAAAGAATGTTTGGTTTGAATTAAAAGAATGAGGCCTTTCTCTTTGTTTGGTCAATAAATAAAAATTCAATTACAAATTAACTGGGTGATAAGAATTTCGAATTCATTTTTATTGAAAATATATTAATATATTCGTAATTATTTCGAAATATATAGTTAAAAAAAAAAAAAAAAAATACCCCTTCGAACAAACAAAAAAAGAATCAAAAATGAAACTGTCCAATAATTGTACTTAGATCAATTCACACCTAATAGATTAGGATTTTATTCAATTAGGAACGTATCATAAAAAAAAATTCCTGGTCGGGTCAATAAGATCATGAAAAGCATTTCGATTTATTTATCTCTATATAATGGATTTGCCTGGACCAATACACGATTTTCTTTTAGTTTTTCTGGGATCGGGTCTTATATTAGGGGGCCTGGGAGTGGTATTACTTACCAATCCAATTTATTCTGCCTTTTCATTGGGATTGGTTCTTGTTTGTATATCCTTATTCTATATTCTCTCAAATTCTCATTTTGTAGCTGCTGCCCAGCTCCTTATTTATGTGGGAGCCATAAATGTTTTAATCCTATTTGCTGTGATGTTCATGAATGGTTCAGAATATTATAAAGATTTTAATCTATGGACCATTGGGAATGGCCTTACTTCGTTGGTTTGTACAAGTATTCTTGTTTCGCTAATTACTACTATATTAGATACATCATGGTACGGGATTATTTGGACTACAAGATCAAACCAAATTATAGAACAAGATTTGATAAGTAATAGTCAACAAATTGGAATTCATTTAGCAACAGATTTTTTTCTTCCATTTGAATTCATTTCAATAATTCTTTTAGTTGCTTTGATAGGTGCAATTGCTGTGGCTCGTCAGTAATAAATCTTTCTAACTAGGAATAGCAAGCAATCCAAATTAAACTTTTTTCTGTCTTATAGAAATTCGTTTATTCGATATATTGGAAATATATTGTTTTTGTTCTATTCTATTCTAGTCAATCAAATCCCTTGAATTATTGTTCATATTAAAATGAATCGAAATTGATAAGGAGTTGGTCAATGATGCTCGAACATATACTTGTTTTGAGTGCCTATTTATTTTCTATCGGTATTTATGGATTGATCACGAGTCGAAATATGGTTAGGGCCCTTATGTGTCTTGAACTTCTACTGAATGCGGTTAATATAAATTTTGTAACATTTTCTGATTTTTTTGATAGTCGGCAATTAAAAGGAAATATTTTCTCAATTTTTGTTATAGCTATTGCAGCCGCTGAAGCAGCTATTGGATCAGCTATTGTTTCCTCAATTTATCGTAACAGAAAATCAACGCGTATCAATCAATCAACTTTGTTGAATAAGTAATATTAATAATATTAAATTATAAGATTCACCAATTTGAATTAGCATGTCCAATATGTTGGAATCTACATCATGTTTTCGAAAACGTAAGAAATCAAAGTATCTTGGTCCTTTCTTATGAGTTGATCCCGAAGGAAATTGAGTAGAAAATTTCTGGTAAATCGTTGATTCATCTGGTGTTTAATTATAATGATTCATTTACAAGTTTACTAGATTGAAATTTTATAATGTTCAAAAATTTATAGATCCCATGTCACATTCAGTAAAAATTTATGATACATGTATAGGGTGTACTCAATGTGTCCGAGCCTGCCCCACCGATGTGTTAGAAATGATACCTTGGGATGGATGTAAAGCTAAGCAAATTGCTTCCGCTCCAAGAACCGAAGACTGTGTTGGTTGTAAGAGATGTGAATCCGCTTGTCCAACAGATTTCTTGAGCGTTCGAGTTTATTTATGGCATGAAACAACTCGAAGCATGGGTCTAGCTTATTGATACGTTCCAGAAAACCCCACTTGAATACATTTTGAATCCATTTGATTTTTTTTACTGAAAAAACCCGTGCTCAAAAAGACTTTTTTTGAGCACGGGTTTTTCTGGTCCAAGTGTATCTTGTCTTTACCACGAATTATTTTCCTTGGTTAACAATAATTGTAGTTTTACCAATATTTGCAGGTTCTTTTATTTTCTTTCTTCCTCATAGAGGAAATAAGCTAATTAAGTGGTATACCATGTGTATATGCCTATTCGAACTCCTTCTAACAACCTATGCATTTTGTTATCATTTCCGATTGGACGATCCATTAATCCAGCTGGCGGAAGATTATAAATGGATAAATTTTTTTGATTTTTACTGGAGATTGGGAATAGATGGACTTTCTATAGGGCCCATTTTACTGACAGGATTTATCACCACTTTAGCTACTTTGGCGGCTTGGCCAGTTACTCGAGATTCGCGATTATTCCATTTCCTGATGCTAGCAATGTACAGTGGTCAAATAGGATCATTTTCTTCTCGAGACCTTTTACTTTTTTTCATCATGTGGGAGTTCGAATTAATTCCCGTTTATCTACTTCTATCCATGTGGGGGGGAAAGAAACGTCTGTACTCGGCTACAAAATTTATTTTGTACACTGCAGGGGGTTCCATTTTTCTATTAATAGGGGTTTTGGGTATCGGTTTATACGGTTCTAATGAACCAACATTAAATTTTGAAACATTAGCTAATCAATCGTATCCGGTCGCACTGGAAATAATATTCTATATTGGATTTCTTATTGCTTTTGCTGTCAAATCGCCGATTATACCCTTACATACGTGGTTACCAGACACTCACGGGGAGGCACATTACAGTACTTGTATGCTTCTAGCCGGAATTTTATTAAAAATGGGAGCATATGGATTAGTTCGGATCAATATGGAATTATTACCCCATGCTCATTCCATATTTTCTCCCTGGTTGATAATAGTGGGTACAATGCAAATAATTTATGCAGCTTCAACATCTCTTGGTCAACGGAATTTTAAAAAAAGAATAGCCTATTCCTCCGTATCTCATATGGGTTTCATAATTATAGGAATTGGTTCTATAACTGATACGGGACTCAACGGAGCTATTTTACAAATAATATCTCATGGATTTATCGGTGCTGCACTTTTTTTCTTGGCAGGAACGAGTTATGATAGAATGCGTCTTGTTTATCTCGACGAAATGGGCGGAATGGCTATTCCGATTCCAAAAATATTTACGATGTTCAGTATCTTATCGATGGCTTCTCTTGCATTACCGGGCATGAGTGGTTTTGTTGCAGAATTGATAGTCTTTTTTGGAATAATGACCAGCCAAAAATTTTTTTTAATGCCAAAAATACTAATTACTTTCGTAATGGCAATTGGAATGATATTAACTCCTATTTATTCATTATCTATGTCACGTCAAATGTTCTATGGATACAAGCTATTTAATGCTCCAAGTTCTTCTTTTTTTGATTCTGGACCACGAGAGTTATTTGTTGCGATCTCTATCTTTCTACCAGTAATAGGTATTGGTATTTATCCGGATTTCGTCCTCTCATTATCAGGTGAGAAGGTCGAAACTATTCTATATAATTTTTTTTATAGATAGTTTTCATGAATAAAACAAAAAATCAAAAAGTAATCCTATGATTTTTAAAATTGTTCGTTGTACAGTGAAAAAAAAGAAGTCTTTTTTCTTCTCTTAAGTTTTAGTTAAGTAAAAAAAAGTAAAAGAATTAAATAGAATTTAAATCAGACAGCTTTGGCTTTTGTTAGAACCTTTTGAATCACTCCACTACTTGATTCAAAATACTTGATTCAAAAGGTTCTTGACAGCTTACAATAAGTTTTCTTATATATACGCTGTCCTATGTTAGTATTTGGTAGGCTTAGCCTCTTTATTCAATTAGATGTTAATGTAAATGAACCATAACTATGTAAACCTATTCCTAATAGATTGACCCCAAAATAGCATATCCAAATTATAAGAAATCCCATAGAAGCCACAAGCGCGGAATTTACACCTTCAAAATTTGTATTTGTTCGGGTATGTAAATAAATCGCGAATACGGTCCAAGTAATAAATGCCCAAGTTTCCTTTGGGTCCCAATTCCAATATGATCCCCACGCCTCATTAGCCCATACGGCTCCCGAAAGAATTCCTATGGTTAAAAAGATAAACCCGAGACTAATAATACGATAACTCCAACGATCCAATTGTTGAGTCAATTGATACCTGTAAAAATTTTTAGAAGAAAGAAAATAAGTGTTTAATAAAACATTCCTTCTTTCATTCATGTATTGGATTTCGCCAAACGAAAATGACGGATTTAATAAATTATTGTTTTTACCAATAATCTTTATGGCTTTTCGAAATGTAATGACTAGAAGAGCTACTGATAATAATGATCCACATAAAAGAGCTGCATAGCCTAATACCATCATACTTACGTGCATCATTAACCACTGGGATTGGAGAGCAGGCGCTAATATTGCGGATTGATGCATTTTGGTTAAAAGACCCGAAGTGGCAAAGCCTTGGGTAAAAATAGCACTTGGTGCGGTTATTGCGCTTAAATCATTTTTACGCTTTTTAAAATGGGAAACCATATGAATAAGGGAAAAACTCCATGAAAGAAAGATTAATGATTCATATAAATCACTTAATGGGAAATGTCCTGAATAAATCCAACGAGTGACTAATAATCCTGTTATACAGAAAAAGGTAACTATCATGCCCTTTTCTGATGAATTATATAGTCCTACGACTTCATCGACTAATAAGAATAAGGTTAAAAAATGAATTGTAATTACAATTGAAACGACTGAAAAGGATATATGAGTTAATATATGCTCTAAAGTTGAAAAAATCATAAAAATTATGAAAAAAGCGAGGGTTTCTATATTTTATGGAATGGAAATCAGGAATTAAATTCATTATAGGACTTATTCTATCTCTTTTAGAAGATACTATGCCGCTACTCGGACTCGAACCGAGATGCTCTAGCACTGCTTCCTAAGAGCAGCGTGTCTACCGATTTCACCATAGCGGCTTGCTCGAAATCATAATAACCCAGTTTTTATTCAATCGTCGAGATTGAAGGGGAAGGGGTCAATTCAATGTAAACTGTCAAATTTTTTAGGAAGCATTTAATTTAAATTGATGAATAAAAACTCGTTTAAATAGCAATTTTAAGGTTCAAAAAGAATCTTTATTATTTATCGTATCGTTTTATTTAATTATCCTTTTATTTAATTATTTCGTCAACAGAAACAGAGATTTTTTAGTTTGTGTTTTCCTAAAAGGGAACTCCTCTATTGTAACTAAACTAACTAGTTGTAACTTCAATTCATGGATAAAATTCAACAAAAAAATGTTTTTTATCATTTTAATTTTTTAATGATTCATTTCTCATTCTTTTATATGATTTTTATGAATCTAAAAAAAAAAAATGCTTATCAATTGAATGAATAAATGAATGAAAAAATATGATTTTTCGAGATCACAATTTCAGTACCACATCCAACGATTTCAAAAGATTTATGTAATTTGTATAGCTTTGTATTAATTGTTAGGATTTTGCGTTTTAAGGATTTATCAAACCAACTAGATATTGGGTTGTACACGTTACGTTCTATTTATATAAAAAGCGTTTCGATTCCTGTCATAATTTTACCATACTTCAAAAAAGTATTTCGAATTTCGAATCCTAAAAATAGGTCTTGATTCATCTTCTTATACAAACATAGGATTTTTTTAGATCACTTAAAATTGATACATTATTTGTATATCCACTAAATTAGAAAGGGGGTTTTTCTCAATTGGGTTGAAAGCAACGGAAGGATATATAGTAATTCAGAGAAATAATGATTCATAAAGTTACAAAATTGAAACTTAATGGATTAGTTTCGACAACCCAGTTAAAGCTCTTATATATTATATATGTGCTCCGCTCTAGCTATAGTATAAATATAAAAATTATTATTTAATTATTTAGTATTATAAATTGAATATTATAAAAAGAAAAATAACAAATTATTATAACACTAACATAACAAATGGGCGATGGGGAAAATAAGAATCCCCACCCCGGAAATGAAAAAAAATATTCAAAAAGGAAAACCTTTGTATCTGATTCGAGTTAAACCAATTCAGATTACTCCAAATTTATTTGTCGTACAAAAAAACTTTTTGAATTACCCGTAGAAAGAGATTTCGCTAATGAAAAAGCTTTCAACGCCGCCCAATATCCTTTCTTTTTCCAAACATTTTTTCGAATACGCTTTTTTGATGTAGAAGTACGTTTTTTTGGAACTGCCATTCAAAAAAAAAAGGTTATTCAGTGCTATAATTGGATGTCAAAGACATCTATTTTTAAAACAAAATGATCGGTCTCTTTATGTCATTATTTAGCTATTCCTATAGATTTTCTAGATTATAATTCTATATATACTACTCTACAAATTTCATAAAAAAAAATAAATAGAGATGGGAAAATAACATAAAATGCTTCTATTCTAGAACAAAAAAAACAATATGATATAACCTTTTTTTATTTATATTCCATACACTATCCATAAAAAAAAACAAGACTATTTTATTTTTTATTATTAATAGTGAGTTTTTCCTTTAATTAGTTAATTTTATGTAAATGTAAAAAAATATCGGATAGTCTTTCCTACAAGAATAAATGAATTTATTGTAATGGAAGACAATCAATCAGTTCCGCAATGAAAATGAACTAGTTAATAAGTTCGAATAAACAAACTCAAATAGCGAATAAACAAACTCAAAAAATTCGTTTTTCTTTTATTAAGTCAAGTTCTAGGACATCCTATGATTCATATCAAAATCAAGTACTTTTTGTGGTGGAATTCCTTGTATTCTTGATCGATGTATATAAATTATTGTAGTACGTAATAATAAATAATAATTAATAATATTCAGAAAAATATTACTAAAAAAAAAAAAGAATTCTTTTTTTTTCATTAGTAACTCGGTGATATTATTTGCTTACTTCTAACTTCGAAATTTGAAGATTTTTGAAATATGCGAGAAAGATTAAAAAATTAAGACTAGAAAATTCCAGTTAACTTTGTAATATCTTGATTTTTTTTTTTATTGCCCCCTTTCAATCAAAATAGAAAAGAGCCGGTGAATCAGAAACGATTAATTAAGAAAGAATAAGAAAAAAGTTTTTATGGAGCAGACATATCAATATTCATGGATCATACCTTTTGTGCCACTTCCCATTCCTATTTTAATAGGAATGGGACTCCTACTTTTTCCGACGGCAACAAAAAATCTTCGTCGTATGTGGGCTTTTCCCAATATTTTATTGTTAAGTATAGTTATGATTTTTTCGGTCGATCTGTCTATTCAGCAAATAAATAGAAGTTCTATCTATCAATATGTATGGTCGTGGACCATCAATAATGATTTTTCTTTCGAGTTTGGCTACCTTATTGATTCACTTACCTCTATTATGTCAATATTAATCACTACTGTTGGAATTTTTGTTCTTATTTATAGTGACAATTATATGTCTCATGATCAAGGATATTTGAGATTTTTTGCTTATATGAGTTTGTTCAATACTTCAATGTTGGGATTAGTTACTAGTTCGAATCTGATACAAATTTATATTTTTTGGGAATTAGTTGGAATGTGTTCTTATCTATTAATAGGGTTTTGGTTCACACGACCCGCTGCGGCAAACGCTTGTCAAAAAGCGTTTGTAACTAATCGGATAGGCGATT